TTTACAAGTGGTATTCAAGCTCTGATTTTTGCAACTTTAGCCGCGGCTTATATAGGTGAATCCATGGAGGGCCATCATTGACTAGTTTTTGAAAGATTCTTTTTTAGCTTCTCCCAAGGCAACGTATGCGCGACTCAAAAAAAATATAATATAATCTAATAGGAAATATAAATATACAACTCACTATATACAATCTAGAGTAATAGCCAAAGATATTAGAGTAGAGAATTGTAAAATAAAAAAGGAAAGAGATCTAAAAGATCTTTTTCCTAAAATTACTGGTTGGTCCACTTATATTATACCACTCTCTCCTGAATAGATATTCGTTTTATATTGTTGGTCAGCCAATCCGAGTATCTCCTATTCGGAATCATAATTGGAATAAGAATTCTTGTGGTTTACGACGTGTGAGTAAAAAAGGGGGGATGCTCTATAGAACGATTCCCCTTTCAGTTGATTTTCTTCGGCGATTGACCAAAATAAAATTTTCAGAAATAATAAATTGCGTGAACTTAGATCAATCAAATAATGATATTTCTATCCAATGATTCGGCCTAAGCAATTTGTCCATTTAGATTGTATCCATGCGGGATAATGATAAAGAAAGGGGAAGGGAAAGAAGAATTTACAAAAAAAGGGATTCAGAAAAAATAGAGTGATTCGGATCGGAGAGGAAGGTTGTGCTAGGTATATTATATGTAATAATGTCCGCTATGCTATAAGTCAACTTGTTTTTCGACGAATGATTCTCGAATCCGATTGAATCTAAGATGAATGAAGAGTAGGTTTACGTTATGGAAAAAAGACATGTATATGTGATATTAGATATTGACTAGTTATATATGAACTACAGATATATTCAATTTGCCCTACTACTTACTATAAATTTCGATGGGTATTCCAATATAAGTCCTTCCGTATCCTCTGGGACTGTGAGTTGAATGAATAAACGGATGAAATCAAGAAAAAGATCAAAGAATTCAAAGAATGGTTCGGAACAAAGAAATGGACGGACGAAAGTCGTACGGATTCGCAAAGACTTTGTCGATAGGAACTAAAAAAGAGATATCGAAGTAAAGCAGTTTTGATCCTTGAATAAGATTATTACTTCAATTTGAAGTTTGTAGTGACTTCGACTGGATGAATTGTAGCGATGTAATAATGTAATAATTAAGTTAGAATTCATCGGCTGACTGTATCATTAACCATTTCTTTTTTTTTGTATGAGGAATTTATCATGAATCCACTGATTTCTGCCGCTTCCGTTATTGCTGCTGGATTGGCTGTAGGGCTTGCTTCTATTGGACCTGGAGTTGGTCAAGGTACTGCTGCGGGTCAAGCTGTAGAAGGTATAGCGAGACAGCCCGAGGCGGAGGGAAAAATACGAGGTACTTTATTGCTTAGTCTAGCTTTTATGGAAGCTTTAACAATTTATGGCCTGGTTGTAGCATTAGCACTTTTATTTGCGAATCCTTTTGTTTAATCTTAAAAATAAGAAAAATAAAATTTTTGCATATTTTATTGCCTTGAACCTGTCATTTGCTTTTTCGAATTATATCAAGATTTCATTCCTAAAATTACTTATTCGTTGAGAAAATAACCCACGGGAAGGGCTGATTTGCCGATGAGGAATTAGCATACCCACTCGCTTTCATCCTTCCCGTTCGTAGTCCAAGGAACCCCCCTTTTTTGGTTTTTTAGGAAGGGTTTCAATAAAGGGGGTAATTCGCCATTTCTAAATCGAATCTTTTTTGACTCGATTTAGAAATAGTAAAATTTATATATAAAAAGGGGGGGCAGGGCGATACAAAAAGAACTCTGTTCTTTTTTTTAGTCTATCTATAAGAGGAGATCATATGAAAAATGTAACCGATTCTTTCGTTTCTTTGGGCCACTGGCCGTCCGCCGGGAGTTTCGGGTTTAATACCGATATTTTAGCAACAAATCTAATAAATCTAAGTGTAGTGCTTGGGGTATTGGTTTTTTTTGGAAAGGGAGTGTGTGCGAGTTGTTTATTTCAAGAATAGGCTGGATCCAACCAGCTGTACTTTTTATGTTATAACTAGGAAAGAGAGGTACATGATCTCACGAATGACTTCTGAATAAAGAAATCATATGGAAGAACCATAGCATTTCGTGATTCGTTGGTAAATCCACTTTGATTCTCTATCAACCAAAAATGTGGGACCATTAACTATGGTTAAAGCTAAATCGTTTGAAGTCCAGACGCAGCATGGTACTCTTTCTACCACTATATGACTAGTAATATAGAGATGCTTTCTAAATGAATAATTTATCGATATAGAACACTCATATGGATAAAATGATTTGAACCGCTTATTCTAAAAATTGGGATTAAATCCCCCCTTTTATCCAATGCTGAATCGACGACCTATGTATTGTGTATAAAGGAAGAAAACCTTTTTTGGATTTTTGGATTTGAAAAAAAAAGAAACAACTTTGCTGACAATTACATATTTTTGTTTGGTCAGAAGAGTCC